AATTAAAAAATCGCGTTTCTTTTCGAAAAGCAATGAAAAAAGCTATTGAATTAACTGAACAGGCGAATACAAAAGGAATTCAAGTACAAATTGCAGGACGTATCGACGGAAAAGAAATTGCACGTGTTGAATGGATCAGAGAAGGCAGAGTTCCTTTACAAACAATTGAAGCTAAAATTGATTATTGTTCCTATACAGTTCGAACTATTTATGGAGTCTTAGGAATAAAAATTTGGATATTCGTAGACGAAGCATAAAAAAACGTTATTTTTCTTTACATTTTATCCAACGCTAAAAAACTAAAACTATGTAATATAACACTATACAGACAGAAAAAAAAAAAAATTGTAGTCTTCTTTTTTGTGTTTACGAATAAAATCAGCAATTCTATAAGGTTGAATAAAAATTTCCATCAAAACTCCTTTGATATAATTGCTATGCTTAGTGTGTGACTCGTTGGTTTAGGATTCCATTAGATTAAGATAAAAAAAAAAAAAGAAAAAAGACCTTACCTAATAACAGCAACTAATAACTATAGCATTAATAAATAACCTAAGCAACTCATTGCTTCGCATTATCTGGATCCAAAAAAATCAGTCAAGATATGATAGACTGATCATATCATTGTAGCAACTGAATAAAAAAAAAAAAAGAATAAAGAAATATTATTAGTAAGTTATGAAAGGTAATCGAAAAGTATGCAGATAAATGGAAGGATGAAAGAAAGAGAGAAAAAATTGACTATTAATGATATATGATTCCAATTTGGAAAGTCTATGAGGTCACTGTAAGAAAAGCAATGTAATAAAGCATCAATACAGATTCATTCATAATAATTAGATAAATCTGTTCCGAAAACCAAAAATTAAGAGCCTTGAGCCAATAAAAACTGAGAAAATTGACTCAAAAACAAATTTAAAAATGAAATTCAAAATTTCATGTAAGAGCTCCATTGTAGAATTCGGGCCTAATGATTAATCAAGAAGCGATGGGAACGACGGAACCCATGAATATAGAGGATTCTCTTGAAAAACAAATCTTAGTAATTCATTGGACAGGATGGCGGAATAAACCAGAAACTTTATTATCTATTCTGATTTTTATTCTGAGACCTCGTGGGATAAACATCAAACTTAAATAGATATTGAAAGAGTAAATATTCGTCAGCGAAATTTTTTTATTTGAAAAAAAAAAGTAATAAAATAAAAAAAAAATTAACAAGATAAAAGAAAATAAGGATTTGTTAGAATATTCTAACTCTAACAAAAACGACATTCGAGATGATGATATTACGTTATTTTTAAATAAATAGAATTCATCTTGGATTCCATTCCGAAAAAGACATACAAAAATTTAGAAGAGATCGGATGAAATTTCAAAAAATACCATGATTAATAGAATTAATCATTAACTACATCTATATCTTAAATACAAGCTTTTTTAGTCCTTTTATTCGCGAGGAGCTGGATGAGAAGAAACTCTCACGTTCAGTTCTGTAGTAGAGATGGAATTTCTAATTAAAAAAAAAACCATCAACTATAACCCAAAAAGAACCAGATTTCGTAAACAACATCGAGGAAGACTAAAAGGAATATCTTCTCGTGGTAATCGTATTTGTTTTGGTAGCTATGCTCTTCAAACACTTGAACCCGCTTGGATCACATCTAGACAAATAGAAGCAGGGCGGCGAGCAATGACACGAAATGTACGACGTGGTGGAAAAATTTGGGTACGTATATTTCCAGACAAACCAGTTACAGTAAGACCTGCGGAAACGCGTATGGGTTCTGGGAAAGGATCCCCGGAGTATTGGGTAGCTGTGGTTAAACCAGGTAAAATCCTTTATGAAATGGGTGGTGTACCCGAAAATATAGCCAGAAAAGCTATTTCAATAGCGGCATCAAAAATGCCTATAAAAACCCAATTCATTATTTCTGAATTTAGGAATATAGAATGAAAAAGCTAAATAACATTTAAGGATAAAAAGATTAGCAGTTTTCTTTTTTTGACAAATAATATTTTTTTACTTAGTCCTTTGCATTAAAAGAAGAGATAAAAAAAATGATATGATTCAACCACAAACCTATTTGAATGTAGCAGACAACAGCGGGGCTCGAGAATTGATGTGTATTCGAATAATAGGAGCTAGTAATCGCCGATATGCTCATATTGGTGACGTTATTGTTGCTGTAATCAAGGAAGCAATACCAAATACTCCTCTAGAAAGATCAGAAGTGATCAGAGCTGTAATTGTACGTACTTGTAAAGAACTCAAACGTAACAATGGGACGATAATACGATATGATGACAATGCCGCAGTTGTCATTGATCAAGAAGGAAATCCAAAAGGAACTCGAGTTTTTGGGGCGATCCCACGGGAATTGAGACAATTAAACTTTACTAAAATTGTTTCATTAGCTCCTGAGGTATTATAAGACCTAAGTATCGATAGTTAGTATAGGATTAAAAAAATGGTATTGAAATAAAATGAATTAATAGATTGTGTATCACGCATATACCCTTAATAATAAAATATTAATAATTAAATTCATATATTAATATATAATTCGTCTATATCTATATATAAATAAAAGAAAAAGAACATGTTGATTATATCAAAATTTATAGAACAATAAGGAATTTTAACTTATCATGGGGAAAGACACTATTGCTGATATAATAACCTCTATACGAAATGCTGACATGAATAGAAAAGGAACGGTTCGGATAGGATCGACTAACATCACCGAAAGCATTGTTAAAATACTTTTACGCGAGGGTTTTATCGAAAACGTAAGGAAACATCGCGAAAACAACCAATATTTTTTAATTTTAACCCTAAGACATAGACGAAATAAGAAAGAATCCTATAAAACGATTTTAAATTTAAAGAGAATAAGTCGGCCGGGTCTACGAATCTATTCTAACTCTCAACGAATTCCACGAATTTTAGGCGGAATAGGAATTGTAATCCTTTCAACTTCTCAAGGTATAATGACAGACCGAGAAGCTCGACTAAAAAGAATCGGCGGAGAAATTTTGTGTTATATATGGTAATCCTTCTAATATAAAAATATAAAAATTGGATATCCGGAACTTACGATTTGTGAAAAAGGGGGGTTGTGTAATACCATCCCCTGCTAAAAAAGTTTCGGATGTTTTACCTCGACTTAAATTAAAGAAAAAAATGAATTAATGAATTCGTTCTGAATCACTTCCGAACGGCATGGCTCGATTTTTTTAGATACTAAAGATTTGTTTGATTTTAGGTCATGCTTCTGAAAGGATTCGACATATTTTTGTATAGGTATACCTATAGGAGAAAAAAGTAAAAATTTTAGTAAGTTCTTAGGTATTAAGTTAATCAGGGGACAGCCATTTTCTAGGCTCCCTAACAAGGATTCAAATGAGTAAATGGTTTTTTCAATTTCACCATTCCTTTCACGAAGATACAATTCAAGATTCAAAAATATCAAGAAACCTTTTTTCGTCCAACAATAAATATATTCAAAGAATTAAGGAATAACAACTATGAAAATAAGGGCTTCCGTTCGTAAAATTTGTGAAAAGTGTCGACTAATCCGTAGGCGGGGACGAATTATAGTAATTTGTTCCAACCCGAGGCATAAACAAAGACAAGGATAATCTTACTAAAGGAAATAAAGTAAAGGAAAAGCACTTCCAGGGAGCTGGAAAAAAAAAGGTCCGTTTTGACATGAAATGGATATATCCATATATTTCTTGTGAAATGAAAAAATATGGCAAAACCTATATTAAGAATTGGTTCACGTAAAAATACACGTAGTGGTTCACGTAAAAATGTACGTAGAATACCAAAGGGAGTTATTCATGTTCAAGCAAGTTTCAACAATACCATTGTGACCGTTACAGATGTACGGGGTCGGGTGATTTCTTGGTCCTCCGCGGGTACTTGTGGATTCAGGGGTACAAGAAGAGGAACACCTTTTGCTGCCCAAACCGCAGCAGGAAATGCTATTCGAGCAGTAGTGGATCAAGGTATGCAACGAGCTGAAGTAAGGATAAAAGGCCCTGGACTGGGAAGAGATGCAGCATTACGAGCTATTCGTAGAAGCGGTATACTTTTAAGTTTCGTACGAGATGTAACCCCTATGCCACATAATGGGTGTAGACCCCCTAAAAAAAGACGTGTATAGAACTATAAATAAAGGCTGAAAGGGTTTCAAGAGAAATAAACGATTCAATGATTTGATCAAATAAAATTACTATGGTTCGAGAGAAAGTCAAAGTATCTACTCGGACACTACAGTGGAAGTGTGTTGAATCAAGAAGAGATAGTAAGCGTCTTTATTATGGACGCTTTATTCTATCTCCACTTATGAAAGGCCAAGCCGACACAATAGGCATTGCGATGCGAAGAGCTTTACTTGGTGAAATAGAAGGAACATGTATTACACGTGCAAAATCTGAGAACATACCACATGACTATTCTAACATAGTAGGTATTCAAGAATCAGTACATGAAATTTTAATGAATTTGAACGAGATTGTATTAAGAAGCAATCTATATGGAATGCGCAACGCGCTTATTTGTGTCCAAGGTCCCGGATATATAACTGCTCGAGACATCATTTTACCGCCCTCTGTGGAAATCATTGATAATACACAGCATATAGCTACTTTAACGGAACCAATAGATTTGTGTATTGGATTAAAAATCGAGAGGAATCGCGGATATAGTCTAAAAATGTCAAATAACTTTGAAGACAGAAGTTATCCTATAGATGCTGTATTCATGCCTGTTCAAAACGCGAATCATAGTATTCATTCTTATGGGAATGGGAATGAAAAACAAGAGATTCTTTTTCTAGAAATATGGACAAATGGAAGTTTAACTCCTAAAGAAGCACTTCACGAAGCCTCCCGGAATTTGATTAATTTATTTATTCCTTTTCTACATGTAGAAGAAGAAACGTTCTATTTAGAGAACAATCAACATCAAGTTACTTTACCCCTTTTTC